CCGATGGACTTGTGAAGTGGACAGAAGTTCCATAATCGAGATCTGGGCAGGTAAAGGTTGTACTAGACATGAGTTCTATGCCATCTTCACCCCAGCCCCTACTAACTGTACTGCAGAATAAGCTGCAAGATGATTTATTAAAGATGATCTAAAGTACTAGGGCATACCCCGGACCATCATCAGTGATAGGACCCTAGGTTCACTGGGAGGTTCTGGACAGAAGTGTTCAAACGGTTATTGGATCTGGGGGTCCAAGCTCAACTTCTCCACAAGCTTCCACCTAAAGTACGAGCTTCGTCCTTAGCCCGGAACTCGTTCAACGCTAGAGAAGTCAAGTAAGGATGACTATCTTTTAAGGGCTCGCTTCATCGCTCGCTTGACTGAACTCGTTGGAAGAAGGGAGGCAAAAAATAGATTCCCGGGTATAAGGAATAGAGAGGGTTAGGATCACGAGATTTTAGGGAAAATGAAGAGGAATAAAGAACCTTATTAGGCTTAGGCTTACAGCAGGAACTCGAATAACACCGGACTATCTCGACGAAAAGGCCTGACAAGGGAAGGAGGTGAATACTCGAAAGCCAAAGATCTATTTCGTCTCGTCCCTTAGTCCCGTCAGTAAACAGTCTTTTTTTTTCTTCTGGCCCGAAGTCCCTTAGTTGAGTGCCGTCAGCCCTATATAGTAAGTGGGGGAGATACTTCCTGAACCCTTCGTTCAGTCGGTATACGTGTTTTAGGGTCTTAAGTACTGTAGCCGCCTCCCCGCTTTCTGTTCGTTCAGTCGCCTCACTAACTCCGTGAAGGAGCCCTCCTGAACTCGTTCACTTCGTGAACTGCTAACGGAATACCGACTAATGGACGAAGGACCTATAGCTAGGATTAGACCACACAGCTTGCTGTGAGATGAGACCGAGACTAGAGGTTCCAACTCGAAACCCTAAGAGAAGAGCCCCCACTATACAATAATCTCCCCGACGGTACAATAATCTAAAAAACTAAAATATCATTTTATAGACTATACTAGCTACGTTCATCTACTCCACTCGCTGCCGGAGGACAGACAGAAACTACTCTAGCTGGAACGAAGGCACGAGCCCCTACAAATAATCGATATTCGTCACTCTTTCCTGACGCCACAGCCTATTTCGAGACTGGAAGGGCTGTTATACTAGCCAGCATTCCCGCACTAGTTATCGAGCCTGTGGTGTGGGGGCGAGTCAATAGTCAATTAACAACGAGGCTGTAGTTTACTAAGAAGGACTATTGCGACTAATGACGCTACCCCGGAGAGAAGGAAGGCCACAAACAAGAGCCAAGTTGACTATTAGCAACGCTGGAGTTTGGCTTGGCCGGCTGAGGGTTTTTAATTCGCTTCTCTCTCTACTTTAACACTTCGTTCACTGCTGGCCCGGAGGTCTTCGATCCTTAATGCACTAGCCAGTTAGAAGGATTTGAACTATTACTGAACCGGCCTTCGAGACGAAAGGAACGAAAGCAGGCAACATGAGTATGCTACTTCCTGCGAGAATGGCCCTCCCTACTACAGACTACGCTCGGAAAGTCGGTGATAAGCAAGAAGAGAAGAGAAGAATTTGAAAGAAGAAAAGAGAAGTCCCGAGAAGTACTTCACTTAGCCTTTCTCTAGTAGCTTCGCTACCTCCTTCCTCACTACGCTTCGCTTGACTTGAGTTGGGAAGAGTCAAATTCATATTCTATAAAACTCCCCGTAATGCTTGTATTCCCTTACTGAACGGAAGGAACGGTTCCCCTACTCGCTTGCTAATGGACTATAGCCGGAACGAAGGCACGGATTATATACCAAGTCTTTCCTATTCTCCTAGTCGAGCATTGTTGCCTCGCGCCAGGCGGTATAGTTTGTGTTCAGTTGACTCCGTCTCGATAAAATGTTGAGAGATTGGTTTATGGATTCGCTTTCTTAGTCAATTAGTAAAGCCCTTGAAAATATCCAATGAATTATGGAATTCTCTCCCAGAGCTGCGGAACTCACGACTCTATTAGAAAGTAGAATTACCAACTTTTACACGAATTTGAAAGTGGATGAGATCGGGCGAGCAGTGCAAGGAATAATGGACTTACATCACGATATCTCTTTCTTCCTCATTCTGATTTTGGTTTTCGTATCACGGATGTTGGTTCGCGCTCTATGGCGCAAAATTTGGATTTGTGAAGCGCGAGCCCCGGGCGCCGTGGCCCGAGGGGCTCTGCGCGGACAGGCCGCCGCCCCCGCCCCCGCTCTTCCGGACCCGGAGGACGAGGAAAAAAAGAATGCGCTCAGGCCGGTTGTAAACCGGGCTCTGCGCAAACTCCTCTGGCGCTACTGTGCCGTTTATTGCTCTAGTCGCGATAGCGGCTTCTGCGGGCGATTCTGTAACCGCAGGCAGCCCAGGCCCGACTTAATGAGGGCCGCGCATGAGATCGCACGAGACGACTTCGAATATGAGTCGGACGATGCGAGCGTAGAGGAGCTTCAAAAACAGCTCCGCTTCCTTAAAAAAAAGGAAGCGGACAGAATGACATTTAGGCGATGGCGGCGGTGGCCCGCCGCTACACACTTCCTCACTGATTTAGTGAGAGAAGTGCTCAATCATCCTCCAAGAGACGAAGGGGGGTAGCGGTTTCGGTGCGATTCCACATGAAAGAGGACCGTAAGTAACTCAGTGCTCCATACGGGGGAAATGAAAGCAGAATTAGTTCGGATCCCTCCCACATGTTCAATCTTTTTTTAGCGGTTTCCCCAGAGATATTTATCATTAACGCAACCTTCATTTTGCTCATTCATGGAGTTGTATTTAGTAC